AAACAAGAACTTCTGGTCCTGGAGGGACAATATCAACCACTTGACGTCCATCCGATGGATCTGTTATGGTTATTTCATATCCCCCTTTTTCTTTTCGTATGATTTTGCTTACTATGCCCGCTCCTGTAGCATTATAAACTGTATTGTTACTCTTACTTCCGTCGGGATAAATCTGACCCCTTCCCCTATTTCCTCCTACATATATAGGATATTTTAAAAAGTGAACATCTTTCTTAGTAGTGGGGTCGGGGGAAAGAATAGGAAAGGTGATTTCACTATATTTCTGGCCGGGAACAGGCCCTATTACAAGAATATTTTTTTTATTAGGGCGGTAGCTCAGAAAAGACAAATTTCCTATCTTTTCTTTCATCTCGGGAGAAATACGATCGGAAGGAGCTAATTCAAACCCCTCCGGTAAAATAAGAACAGCCCCCACATTCAAACCCCCTTTCTTACCATTAGCAAGGACTTGTTTCACTTGCTTATCATAAGGAATTCGAACAACTGCTTCAAATATAGTATCGGGAAGTACTGCTTGTGGAACCTCAATATCCACGGGCTTATTAGCTAAATGACAATTAGCACATACAATACGCCCGGTCGCTTCTCGTGGATTTTCATAACCCTGCTGCGCAAAAATGGGATATGCACTTGAAACGGATGTCCGAGTTATGATATATATCATGAGCGATACGGAAATAGATCGAATAAGATGTTCCTTTATCCAAGAAAAAGTATTTCTAGTTTGCATAATCTAATCATTGGTCTGAAAATTTCTACAATAAATTGGGTAGGTCACTAGTATAGTTTCCTATCCACGATTCTGCTATTTATTGGAATTATTTTACTGGAATACTATACTATAAAAATAGTATGAAAACCCCCTAGATAGAATGTTTTTAATACTTATGTAGAACTACAAAGTAAGAAACGTTCTAATTGGATTAATATTGGTGGATCATTTATCAATCATTCATTGAATGATAAATAACCACAAGTGACGGAGATACACGATTTAAATAACGAAAAATCCAATATTTAAAAAGAGTATCGAGAATAACCGGAAAAGTGGAAACAAGACTAGATATAATTTGATCATTATGACCAAATCCAAAATCTTTGTATACAGAACCAATCATTAGTTCCCAGCCGTGGGGTGAATGAAATCCGATACATAAATCGGTTAATAAAAGAATTGAAAAAGCTTTTACTGTATCACTTAAGTTATATAGGAATTCCTGAGTCCAAGAGTTAAGAATAACAAGTTCTTGATTACCTAAAATAGAATAACCACTTAAAATAACAAAACAGATTATATTTGTCGAGAAGTGTAAAATTGTATGGATACGATCCTCGTTGTGTATCTTGATTAATTGGATCGTTTCTTTGTGGATTCCTATAAGAAGCTTTTGTAGATATGTCTCCGAGTATTCCTTGATCATTTCTTCCAAGAAGAGGATTTCTTCTAATTCTATGAACTTTTCTAGAATACTTTTTTGTTGAATATCATTCAAAAAAATTTCGGATTGGCCGATATTCGCCCAATTAATAACCCAAGATTCCATATTTTTAGTAAATAAGAGAGAAATCCACCAGGGCAAAAATACTATAGATGCAAGATACAAAAGAGGAGTGAATGCTTTCTTTTTTGCCATTTTTCGCCTGTTAATTTTTAATTAACCCACTCCATTTGTCGGACTTTATGTGATCGAATATTTCTTTCAAACATGAGTTCTAGACAGGGCATCAAACCTATGAATCTATTTTATTTGTGATTTTGTTTTGAATCTAGAAAGAATACAGAAATAGACTAAGACTCCACTTCAAGTTCGACTGAAGAAATAATACAAAATAGTGTTGCTAGATACCTCAATTCATCAAATTCCAAACAAATGTCTCCTTTCGATGAATGGCCGAAAGAAGTACTTTGAAGGAATGAATATTATTGAGATTTTGAGACGAAAGAACCCCTTATTCTATAAAAATATCCAGTATTTCAAAAAAAAAATTCCAACGATTCCCCATAGTCAAGAATAGAATAATTGAGAGAAAGATATTGTAATAGTCAAAAAAAGAAACGGCAAAACAAGTAAAAAGGTCGATTGACAAAGAAAATAATTTACAAGATATGGTTTATCTGCATCTAAAGTATCATTTAGTTATAGAAAAACAGGATTCTTGCGTTTTTTCCCTCCTGCCGAGAAAGCATTCGTTCTTCCGTCCAGTTCCTTTTCTCAAAATCAAAATACTTCAATTGGTACGCGCAAGAAATAGGCCAATTCCGCGGCTTTTTGTTCAATTTCTCGTGGAGTTAAATTCTCATCAGTACGGGTCAACGGAATAGCCCCCCGGCCTCTGATATCCATATAAAGGACACGACGGGCATAAATACCCTCTTTAACTTCTATTCGAACGGATTGAATATCTTTTATAAGGAATCGGAGGAATATGCGACGATTTTTTCCAGGAAATCCCCAACGAAAAATACACACTATTCCTTCCTTTCTATCGAATCGATCATAACCACTACCTACATTCCAGGAAATTGTGCACCACAAATAGGAACTAATAAAGAGACCCGCGATTCCGTAGAAAGACATCACGATTCCCTGTGGAAAAAAAAGGATTTGCTGAGACGGAACAAAAGATATCAAATTTCTACCAAGAAAACTGGAAATTCCAACCAACAAGAATCCTAATGAACCTAAAAAAACGATAAGGGCCCAACAAAAATTACTTAGTTTTCGAGACCCCGTTATAAGTTCTATCCATGTATCTTCTGATCGCCAACTCATACTTGATCCGATTGCATTTTATTGAAATTGAGAGAATACCCCAAATGATTTTGACTTTACTTTTTTTGTTTCCGAATGAACTTTCATCAACTAGCACTAGTTTGATGTGAACTAGCACTAGTTTAATGGGAACTTTTAGGAGTAATTCATCAAATTGTTTAGATCTAAAATAATAACATACCCCTCATATGATCCCAATATACATATTGATATATATATAGATCCACCAACTTTACATTTTAAGCATCCAGCGATCCTGATCTATTTGAAACTGGCTAGAATTCAGTTATCTATAGATCATTTTCTGCAGACATAAGAGCTTTTTCCTTTATGTTCGGCGGAAATCACATGTTCTACTATATTTTCTTTTCCGAAATTACTATCTGTGTTATGCTACAAGTCTAAGTTAAAAAAAAAAAAGAATGAGACTGGGTCCCCTCGGATCTAAACAATCTTGTTTTTTTGAACATAAAGAAATAAAGAACCCATTGCAATTGCCGGAAATACTAGGCCTACTAAAGGCACAAAAATAGAGGGAAAATTGAAAGTTGTCATAAAATGGGGTACCTCGATTTATTATTTGTACCTGTTCTTATTTTTTTTTAATATCATATTTTATATTTATACTAATTATAATTAATAATTGTAATTATTATGAATTCGTAGATTAGAGATATTAAGTATCTAAGTGAGTATATAGAATAAGTCCAAGGAATGTAGAACTAAATAAATGGACTTATTCATCTATCTATATGAAATATACATATGATAATCCATTTTATTTTTCTTCGTTTCTTTGTGTTTTGTTCTTGTCTTTGAATTTCATTTTAATATTTAATAAAGAGTTTCTTACAAATTATCGAAAGATTCATTAGAATACGACACAACCGGGATTTTTAGTGAAAACGGGATTTTCGGGAGATGCAGAAAGATACAAAACTATATATCTATTTTTTCTATAATTTGAATTTGATTATATATGTAAGATGAAATTCGTTTTATTTTCCTAATTTCACGAAAGGAAGAACTCACTTTTTATCTTGTTGGTAGAGACTTCTTAATTAGTAATCGGGAATCTAGGTAAAAAAAAAGAGTTATACGCAACTTTTGATTTTGATTCTTTCTACAATTAGATCTTAGGTCGCCAAAGAAAACTCCCTTTTTAGTTACTTTGATTCCGATAAGCTAAGATTCGGATAAGCTAACTACTTTTTTTGTTTGCTACAAATAAAATAATTGAACTTAGTGCGCTCTACTTGATTGAATTGGAATTCAAAGGAAAGAAGGCGTGGAGCTTAAATAACTCACTCAGAACGCTTTTTAAAAGATTACGCGGTACAATTAGGTCGAATAAGCCCTTCTGGAATAAATATTCAGCCGCTTGTGAACCTTCGGGTACTGTTTTATTCAATGTTTGTTCAATTACTCTTTTACCCGCAAATGCAATATAGGAATTTGGTTCGGCAATAATAATATCTCCCAACATACCAAAACTAGCTGTTACCCCACCAGTAGTAGGAGATGTAAGGATTGATACATACAATAACTTTTTATTTGATTGATAATCATATAAAGCAGACGATATTTTAGCCATTTGCATCAGGCTCAAACTCCCTTCTTGCATGCGCGCTCCCCCCGAAGCGCACACTATAATAAGAGGTAGAAATTGATTAGTAGCGTACTCAATCAAACGGGTGATTTTCTCCCCGACTACGGATCCCATACTACCCCCCATAAACTGAAAATCCATAACCCCAATTGCTACGGGAATACCATTTAGTTGACCTACGCCTGTTTGAACAGCCTCAGTTAATCCTGTCTTTCTTTGATAAGAATCAATACGATCTTTATAAGGCTCCTCCTCCGAATGAAATCCAATGGGATCCAGAGAGACCATGTCTTCATCCATAGGGTCCCAAGTACCGGGGTCGATCAAAACTTCGATTCTTTCTGAACTACCCATTTTCAAATGGTATCCACACTGTTCACAAATATTCATTTTTGATTTCAAAAATTTCTTATAATTTAATCCATAACAATTTTCGCATTGAACCCACAAATGTCTGTATTTTTGAGTTGCATCGAGATCACTAGGCCTTTCTCTTAGAGTTAAATCACTACTCTTCGCGCGGGTTCGTATACTGGACCCCCCACCTTCACTACTAGTTTTACGTTTATCAAAAACGCACCTAGAAATGTAACCGT